TATTAAACGTTAAACACGTGCAAAAATACCTCGTCTGGCCGTCTTCTTGCTTTGTTTAATGCTCTCCTTTCTCTCCTTTCCGTGGTCAATTGACAGCCTGACTTAGGGCGAAATATAATTGCATCGCGCAGACCAAAATAATCTTTTGGTTACTCACTGCGAATACTGAAAGAAGAATGAAAGAAGAAAGAAAGTTCTCGACCTTTGTTTTTCGGTTTGATTCAGAAACTTTATTTCATTGGTCTTTCTCGTCTTTCTCTTTTTCAAGTTTCAAGATTGTATAGTTTAATGGTAAAGTTTGATTACCATTAACCCCCAGAATAGTTAACGAGTCTTTCGGTTTGATCCTATTCATCTCCTAAAGGGGCCGCCTCTCTGCACCTATCCGATTTTTTGTGTTTTCCTTATGCTGATCCTCGGCCCCTATGGTCCAGCGGTTTCACGACTTCTCTCTTTCACGGAGATAACGAGGGTTCAAGTCCCTCTGGGGGTAAATCATGCCCATAGGAATGATATTTTCAATCGTCTAAAATCAATTAGGCGTTGGGTCGATGCCCGAGTGGTTAATGGGGACGGACTGTAAATTCGTTGACAATATGTCTACGCTGGTTCAAATCCAGCTCGGCCCAACAATTCGCCAATCTACCATCAGATGGTAGAACCCTCTTGTTCTTAAGAAATACCTGATACGAGAGAATAAAAAAGAATCGAAATTTTCTGCTAGATCCCTTCTGATTCCCCTGGGATTGTAGTTCAATAGGCAAGAGCACCGCCCTGTCAAGGCGGACGTTGCGGGTTCGAGCCCCGTCAGTCCCGACGGATCCAATAAGTACATCAATTCGCCTCTCCATTTTCTGTGAAATAAGGGACAGAGAGCATCATTTAATTCCGAAGGTCTTTCCCCCCTTTTTTTCAGGATTCTGTCGAAGAAAGAACAAACCCTAAACTAAAATGAAAATAACTAAAATAGTGAAGTTGATAGAATATTCCATCTTTGCTCCCGCGACTCATCTTTATCATACTTCTTTGTCTTCCAAAGAAAATTGGATCATTAAAAAAACGGCGTTTAGAACCTAATTCCTCTCTTTTTCCACTTCGCTTTGTATTGTTTGTTGGGGTTTTGTAGTTAATGGAAAGGGACGGGTGGTTAGATGCTACTTCATTTGATGGTTCTACAAGGAAGACCTAAGGTAGGTTATAGAAAAGACGGATAAATAAAGGAATTTTGGATTGGGCCGGGAATCCGATCTTGGATTCGGTATGGATAAAAGATCTTCGTATGTTATACTATTCAATTCTCGACGACGAATTAATTTAATAGCTCAGATATTGTTATTCATGATATTGATCCGATTCAAGATCATCGATAGGGAATGCATTCATTGAATTGACAGGTGAAAGATTTATCATCTCTATGGGATTAAATCCCGAGTTATTGTGAAATAAAAAAAACGATGAGATTATGGAAGTAAATATTCTTGCATTTATTGCTACTGCACTGTTCATTTTAGTTCCTACTGCTTTTCTACTTATAATTTACGTAAAAACAGTCAGTCAAAATGATTAATTACTTTAGTTGAAGAAATCAAATGAAAAGGATTCTATTTTTACGTCTTAAATGAAATCAACGGGCTATAATCGGCGGTATTCTATGAGATCCGAGAGTATGGTAAGTAAGAAATAAATTTATTTCTTACCATACTCTCTATTAGTGTTATTGTAGTGTATAAAGTTGTACTTGACTTTCTAATAAAGTTGGTACTATATTAGCTTTTATCTTCAATATCTGTAGTTATTAATCCATATATGGAATTGACGTAGGACCCAATTCTATTTCTTTGATACATCTATTTATTCCGATAATAATCGTTTTACTCTTATAGAATACATTTCTCCACTAGAATCCAATGGAATTTCGAAATGAAGATATTTTTATTTGAAAATTATTTCAATTCAAATAAAAAAATGCGTTGCAGAACGATCTATAAAACAATTGATACCGTTTCATTCCTCAACTAAATTAGGAGTGCTTCTAAAGTCCACTTCTTCCCCATACTACGAGTGAAAGGGAAAATGTAAAGACTACCATTAAAGCAGCCCAAGCGAGACTTACTATATCCATGTGAATTATGTCCCTTATCTCTATGATAGAATTATTCCATTATTGCTCACTAATAATAGTAGAATCAATGGTCCAGAGTCAAAAAGGGAGTCTGGCCAAACACTATTCATGAACCAATCAAATAAATCCATTTCTAAAAAATTACTATATGATATGATTTCTAATCGGCAAAGACTAAACACAAGTAAAATACACAATGACACCACAAAGGAATGTTACTAATGGAACATGTAGTAATAAAATAAGAGGGCCATTCCTTTTTTTTTGCCTTCATAAGTAAAAATAGCGAAATTGCTATCTATTACATACTTTTCTTTCCTATTTGATCTAATCCGTACCCTTTCCCGATTGTCTCTCTGAAGCAGTTGGGAGATAGTATATTATACTCTTCAGGAGGGGAAAAAATGATTTTTTGCACTTTTTCTATACTTTTCTATAAAAAAGTAAATTATCCATCCAATCTCACTCTAATAGTGATTCAATGCCTGAACACTCAGAGATTCTTGCGAGTCTATATTCGATTCGTGATGAGGCGGCACCCGGATTTGAACTGGGGAAAAAGGATTTGCAGTCCCCCGCCTTACCACTCGGCCATGCCGCCAAAACGATACATAATAGTACAAAATTTTCCCTTTTTTGGGTTGGATTACTAAACTTTAGTTTATTGTACTTGCATCTTGCATCCTTTTTTTAATCCTTTTTCTAAATTTAGAAAAATTAGAAAATAAATCCTTTTTACCCTTTTGATTTTTACCCTTTTGATTGTATTTGATCCACCCCTTCGATTGATTGTATAGTATCTCAAAACGCACAATGCCGAAAAACTTCCCCTCACTTTTCTATTGAAAAATCAAATGTATATTTTCATCCAAAAAAGACAAAATTTATGACAAATGGGAACCATTAACTATTCGTTGACGGAGAATTCCTGAATGATTCTTGGGTTTGAATCTAAAATTTGGTTTGCCTAATGACATAAGAAAATACAAATTGATACATACTTAATCAGTATTGATTCTTTTGAATCAAAAATCCTTCTCAATTTCCATTATAACAAAAATTATAAGTATATGTAAACCCCAGAGCGTAAATTGTTACACAGATACCAAATTGGGTATCTTATTTATATTGCCTATAAATAAAGGGAATTTGTTGGAACAAAAAAAGGCCCGGCTGGGTATTGACCGGGCCAGGCCCAAAAGGCACTTCGAACAAAATAAAAGCAAGAAGGTCTTCCTTATTTATCTTTCTATTTGGATCTTTCGAGCATCTAAATGGAATTGCTAATTATATAATAACGATAAAGAATGTCAAAGAAATACTTTCTTTAATCCTTACTTGATGTGTAATGTAAGATAGTAATTATCTTTTTCAATTGGGAGAGATGGCTGAGTGGACGAAAGCGGCGGATTGCTAATCCGTTGTACGAGTTATTCGTACCGAGGGTTCGAATCCCTCTCTTTCCGTTTCCGTTGATGACTTTCCATTTTTTTCTTTCAAATTTCGCAACCCCCCTTTTTTTTACTAGTTAAACGTGTGGAATAGATAAAAGAAAATCTTAATAAAATTGTAAAATCAAGCAAGAAAAACGAAATTTTTATTTTATTCTTCACGTCCAGGATTACGTCCTGGATCATTGGATAGGAATCCAAAGATGAAGAGAGAAACAAAGAATATTACTACTGTGTAAACGAAAAGTTTGAGAGTAAGCATTACACAACCTCCAAGATCATTTTTTGAAAAAGGAAAACGAGAAAAGATAATAGATCCTCCATTTTTATATCACATATCCTATTTTGACACCAAGAAATGAATTCTAGAAATAGAAAAGAATGTTCATAAATTCAAATGAAGTTGAAATTTGTAATAAGAGTCTTTGATTACCGCAAATCACTTTCATACCCACAATTAGATATTGTAAGGAACCCTAACCTAATAAGGTCTTTCGCCGGAAAAAGGGTTAGAATCGGGAAATGGGGCGAACCGGATTTTTCGCAGCTATCCAAGAATTTCAATGTTTGAATCGAAGGTTCATACTGTCAGACTTATTTGATCTTATCAATTGTTATAATTTTTCTCGAATAAATCATGAATTTTCTAGGATAGTATTAAAGATCTTATCGAAAACTTACAGCAGCTTGCCAAACAAAGGCTAAAAGAAAAAAGAACAGGGGTATTACTGGCATAACATCTACGATTGGATTCAAAAAAGCATAGGCTTCGGGCAATTTGGCGAAGAAAAGACTACTCGGATAAAGGGCAGAATTAAGACAGATCAAACTAAAGATATTAAGCATAACAGACATTTTGTTTGTCGAGATAATTGCATTTTGATTGAGTTATTGATATAAGGAAAAATGAAGAAAGTAAGGTAGACAAAAAAATCCTTCTTTTTCCACCCAATCAAAAATCCTCCAATTCTCAAAGGAGAATAGAAGAAATCATACTTTCATACAATATCTTAATTGAATTATATGTAATGATCAATAAATTCAGTTGAATTCTAGATATACACATGTCAAAATCCTAGCACGAATCTATAATATATTCTATAAAGAATAAAGATTTTCTATAGATAGTTGGACTGGAATTGACGAACACTTAATACCAATATTATTCTTTATTAGTGTCCAATAAAAATATAAATGGGGCGTAGCCAAGTGGTAAGGCAACGGGTTTTGATCCCGCTATTCGGAGGTTCGAATCCTTCCGTCCCAGAGCATATCCATTGTATCCGAATACAGCTTTTTTGTTCAACAAGATTCTGTTTCAAGGCCTAATATTGGATAGAATATGATTCTTCTTTCTTTTCTGATTTTGAATGATTCTTTTCGTAATCATATCTCAGTTTTTCACAAACTGAACTAAATCTGGTTCAAATGACATGCAAATGTAACTGAATCCTTTTGTGATCCAGATAAGATGGGACATAGATCACAGTTGCAGAAAGATTACTTAACCTCAGGTTAAATAAAATATGAAAATACATATAAAACCAGGAAGTGCTTAGCCTATAGGTATGTATTGTTATCCTATTTCAGTGACAATAGTCTTTCCATTTTTGTGAAAAATAATTTGCATCCCTAAAATATTAAAATTTAAATATTTAACAATGATATTTATTTTTATTGTTCGATCTATTTATCTTATTTGCTTTAAATCATTGACAATTCGACTCGAAAAGAAACATAGATTTATCTTTCTTATGATAATCAAATATAGTCTTTACTGTAAAACTTGACTCAAATAATGATGTATAAGGATGTATAAGTAGGAAACTTTTTCAATTATCAAGATTTGTAATGATTCCTTATGGGTTGAATCTTTGGGAAGTTGGAAATGGGTCAGTCTATCTTATTGAGTCACTTGAAGAGGCAGAGTCAAATAGAATTTATTTATTCGTGTTATTTCTGTTAGTTATGTTATTTCTATATTTATATTTCTTCATATTTCTATTATATATTTTTTTAGATAGAGAGTTATAGAAAAATGTTTCCTTCATATAAAAAAGACGGGGTCTTGCTAAGATTTTTTCAGAAAAATATTTATTATCTATGTAGATAAGAAAAAATATAAATTACTATGTCTCTGTACCGACTGAACCAATGACTATTCATGATTCCATAATTGAATCAATTCCATACTGGTTCCAAATTAGAGGAATGTTATGGTAAAACTTCGTTTAAAACGATGTGGTAGAAAGCAACGTGCGACTTGAAGGACACGATCCGGTGTGGATTCTTATTCTTACATCCACCATTTTATATAGGAATGAAGGTGCTCTTGGCTCGACGTCGTTTGTTCTATTCTACTAGAACCCTTCTTTTTTTATTGGGTTGTAATGTAAATAGTTCATGATGGAGCTCGAGTAGAAAGTATTGATTAATTTCTCAGGGGCAACGATCTAGGGTTAATGCCAATCAATAAATTGGAACAACTTCGTAAGTATATCTTCGATATAGAAATTGAAAGGATCCGATTCGAGCAAATTTTCAATTCAAAAAAATTTGTTGGAACGGCTAAAACTTTTTTCGATCCACAGTGTATCGCGCGCGAATCAACCGTCGGTATGATTCTTTGATAGAAAGAAATCACAAAAGGGGTATGTTGCTACCATTTTGAAAGGATTAAGAAGCACCGAAGTAATGTCTAAACCCAAGGATTTAAAACAAAGATAAAGGATCCCAGAACAAGGAAACACCACTTCAATTGTCTCACGGATCCGAATAAAGAATCCAAATAGATTTTAAACGAGACAAAAGGGGGGTTAAAGACCACTCAATAAAAAAATATCTTAAATAAAAATCTTTAAGATATTTGAGAATTATTCAACTTGAGTTATGAGTACAAATGATTTTTTATTTTTTCAGGAAGGGTGCTAAATAAATATGAGTTAAATTATAGGCTAATTTATTTTCTAATTTATTTTACGGATTCCTTTCCTATTTATTAGAATTTTATCCATAGACAAAACTTCGAATCATTTTTTCTCGAGCCGTACGAAGAGAAAACTTCCTATACGGTTCTAGGGGGGGGGGGGTTCTTTTTCATCTACATCTATCCCGATGAGCCGTCTATCGAATCGTTGCAATTGATGTTCGATCCCGAAGAGAAGGAAGAGATCTTCGGAAAGTGGGTTTTTATGATCCGATCAAGAATCAAACTTATTTAAACGTTCCCGCTATTCTCTATTTCCTTGAAAAAGGCGCTCAGCCTACAGGAACTGTTCAGGATATTTTAAAAAAGGCAGAGGTTTTTAAGGAACTTTGCCCTAATCAAGCGAAATTCAATTAAATTAAGGAAATAAAAACTAAGGGTAGGATAGTGATTTCTATATAATTTTGGATATCTTTTCTATACTATGTTTTGTTTTTTTATTTCCTTCTTTTCTTGCTCTATTCGTATCTATTTATCATTGCTTTTATAGAATCTTTTTATTATTTGATTGATCCTCACAAAATCGAAAATTATGCCATTACCTGCAATCGGGCGGTTTTCATTCGAACTCTAATACCAAGTAAGAAACAAGGAATCGAAGTTCTTTATTCGACTTATATGGATTCAATACACTATTCATTCCATAAATCCTTTTTCTAATTCTTCTTTATTTATTCTCCATCTAAATTAAAAATTTTAGTATATATGTAGTGCCAATCCAACACAAGTCTTTTTTTTACTATTATTTCAATTTAAGTTCTTGTATTTTTTCCATTGTATTCTTTTCTTAACCTTTATATTGACAACATTGTATCGAACAAATATAATTCATCGTGATAAGCAGCTCTATTTATTTCCGTCCCATAGGTTTTATTTTTTACCTTAGTTGATTCAAATGATGGGTTCGTCGGATTAGCTTTGATACCCGAATTTTTGATCGA